AGGAATGTATAAACCAATGCTTCCATAGATTCGATCGTGGTTTACAATTATAGCTTCCATACCTGTTTATTTTGGATCATCTCCTACCTAAAGAAAGAGCAAAAGTCAAAGAAAAAAGTCGATTCGAAAGATGCAATAACAATGTTATATTATATCAGACTACTTGTCTTTTTGTAGTTGGATCTCCAAGTTTTTGGAATGCGCCAAATTCTACTTGAGCATCCAAATCTGGGTCAATACCAGCAAAAACATCTCTGAATAAGGTTCGAGCACCATGCCAAATGTGTCCGAAGAAAAAGAGCAAAGCAAACGAAGCATGTCCAAAAGTAAACCAACCCCTCGGACTGCTACGAAACACACCATCAGATTTCAAAGTAGCACGATCTAATTCAAAAATTTCACCCAATTGAGCGCGTCTAGCATATTTTTTAACAGTAGCAGGATCACTATAACTAACTCCGTTAAGTTCGCCGCCGTAGAACTCAACAGTTACACCTACTTGTTCAACACTATACTTTGATTCTGCCCTTCTAAAAGGAACATCAGCTCTAACAATTCCGTCTCCATCTACCAAAACAACTGGAAATGTTTCGAAAAAGGTAGGCATACGACGTACAAAAAGTTCACGCCCTTCTTTATCTCTAAAGATGGGGTGTCCTAACCATCCAACAGCTATTCCATCCCCGTTGTCCATTGAGCCCGCTCTGAATAACCCCCCCTTTGCCGGATTATTCCCAATGTAATCATAAAAAGCAAGTTTTTCCGGAATTTTAGACCAAGCTTCTGAGAAACTTTGATTTTCAGCGAGTCCAGCACTAACTCTTCTATATATTTCTTGCTGGAAGTATCCCTGATCCCATTGATAACGAGTGGGACCAAATAATTCGATGGGGGTAGTTGCTGAACCATACCACATAGTTCCAGCAACTACAAAAGCAGCAAAAAAGACAGCAGCGATACTACTGGAAAGGACGGTTTCAATATTGCCCATACGTAATCCTTTGTATAGACGTTGAGGCGGACGAACACTAAGATGAAATAGGCCCGCTAATATGCCCAATGTACCCGCTGCAATATGATGAGAGGCTATTCCGCCCGAAACAAACGGATCAAAACCTTCCACACCCCACGCTGGATTTACAGATTGTACTTTTCCAGTTAGTCCATAAGGATCGGACACCCATATTCCAGGGCCATACAAACCTGTTACATGAAATACGCCAAAACCAAAACAAGCCACCCCTGAAAGAAATAAATGAATTCCAAAAATCTTGGGCAAATCCAAAGACGGTTTTCCTGTACGTTCATCAGTAAATATTGCTAGATCCCAATACACCCAATGCCAAATAGCTGCTAAGAAGCACAAGCCAGAAAACACAATATGCGCTCCGGCCACACCTTCGTAACTCCAAATGCCTGAATTCGTTACAGCCCCCCCTGTGATACTCCAACCACCCCACGAATTAGTTATTCCTAAACGAGTCATGAAGGGTATAACGAACATACCTTGTCTCCACATTGGATCAAGAACGGGATCAGAAGGATCAAAAACGGCTAATTCATATAGAGCCATTGAACCGGCCCAACCAGCAACCAGAGCTGTATGCATTATATGGACAGCAATCAACCGACCGGGATCATTCAATACAACGGTATGAACACGATACCAAGGCAAACCCATGGAAATACCCCTTTTTATCAAAGAAAGATAAAGACTATGTAACTTTATTGCATTTTTAAAACGATACTATGGACCTCCCCCCTTCAGTGGATTCTCTCCGAGCAGGAGATAATATTTGTTCTCTTCTGCTGGCAATAATCAAACAATTCTGTTCGTAGGAACAAAGAGAAGCAGATCTATTCTATACCCGATAAGCCCCAATACGCAATGGTGGGTTGAGCCCATTTTCTATGAGTGAATCCATCCATACTTAGTCATCATTCGAAAGACCTATTTGGAATAATTTTAGTTACTTTATTAATTCTGTCTTCCTTTCTGACCATGGCTAAAATGAATAACGGCCAATTTTTATGAAGACAATTAAACCCATTATTACGTTTCCACATCAAAGTGAAATATAGTACTTCATTTTTTGTTAATGCCTATTGGTGTTCCAAAAGTACCTTTTCGAAGTCCTGGAGAGGAAGATGCATCTTGGGTTGACGTATAGTGCGGCTTGTCAGATATATTGGGTCATATGGGATTTCCCCGTTCTCTCCCTCGATTGAGATATCCCTTGTTTCACCCAATCAATTTATTTAAAAATTGGCGCGTGAGGTGCAATTAGATCCATTTTGGGGGGATCCAGATTAATATTACCATCTCAATAAAACTTATTTATGGTTGGCTTGGTTGGACCAAGAAAATGAAGTATCCAGGCTCCGTTTAGAAAAAACCCAATTAGTAATAGATCGGCGTACTACTTGTATCATAAACGATTTTATTATTAAATTAGAAAGAGGGGTGATCTCAAAGTGTTAATTAATCGAATAGAATAATATGCTGAATACCTCAAATATTTGACGGAAGAAAGGCATCAAATGAATTAAAAAAAGAAGTGGTATTGGGAGCATTTATCCTATATGTGCAAATAGAAATCGCGGAAATCTTTACCTGGAGTAGAGCATAAACCTAAAAAAATGGAAGGGACCCCTTCAGGAACAAGAAAATTACATCGTAATTTGGATTGGATCTCGATGAAACAATATATCAATGAGAAGTGTGTTTGATAAGTGTAATGAATTTCGTATTATAGGTTATAGGAAAACGAGCAAAAACTTATCTTTTTTTTATGGAAAAAAAGGGGTTCCTTTGTTAAAAGTTAGATAGAACCTACTCTAAGCCAAAATAAAGGGGCTGGAATCTTATACATTGATCTTTTTTCCGCTATTTTTTGAACCGTATGCCTCAAAAGGTGCGTGTACGGTTCCTAAGGGATAGTTTTTTATCCTAATCAACCGACTTTATCGAGAAAGATTGCTTTTTTTAGGCCAAGAGGTTGATAGTGAGATCTCAAATCAACTTATTGGTCTTATGGTATATCTCAGTATAGAGGATGATACCAAAGATCTCTATTTGTTTATAAATTCTCCCGGAGGGTGGGTAATACCCGGAGTAGCTATTTACGATACTATGCAATTTGTAAGACCAGATGTACATACAATATGCATGGGATTGGCCGCTTCAATGGGATCCTTTATCCTGGTCGGAGGAGAAATTACCAAACGTCTAGCATTCCCTCACGCTTGGCGCCATTGAGTTTTTTATTTGAAAGAAAAAAATACTATGCCTTAGCAGGAATATTAAGTAATAATAGCATGGCACTTCAAATTTGATATGATAAAACTCTCTTTTTTTTTTTACATTAAATTATGTATCGAAAGAGTAGTATGAGATAATAAGATATTCCGATTTTATCTTAGGGTAGTCCATTTAAGCGTCACAAACTTTTTTTTGTTTTCACACCGGAAGGGTTTTAACAATATTTATTTTTTATAGAACAGATTCATTTTTTGCCTTAGCTCAAAAAAACTTTGGGATTGCTGAATCACAGACGAAATAAATATATAAAGCAACGGAACCATCATAGTATTTTTTAACTCCCCCGAAAGGAAACGAAAGGAAGGGTGGTAATTGGATCATTTACCGATCTGCGTCTGATAGATCCTAGATTTTCTCTTTATTGGCTGTAAGGTGAAAGTAAATTCCATTAGAGAGCCGTATGCACTGCACAAAAAATGCCCGTACGGTTCTTCAATTCTTTTTTTTTTTTTTTGCACCTCATCATCCTGCAAGATAGAGAAACCATTTATTTATCATCAGGGTAATGATTCACCAACCCGCAGCCTCTTTTTCTGAGGCACAAACGGGAGAATTTATCTTGGAAGCGGAAGAACTACTGAAACTGCGCGAAACCATCACAAGGGTTTATGTACAAAGAACGGGCAAACCCTTATGGGTTGTATCCGAAGATCTGGAAAGAGATGTTTTTATGTCAGCAACAGAAGCCCAAGCTCATGGAATTGTTGATCTTGTAGCGGTTGAATGAAGGATTTCGCTGAAATCCCTACTATTGTTGTGTTGCGATTTTCTTTATATTCTTATCCGGGTTTAATATTTTAATATTCTATTAAATAGATTAAAAAAAAAGCGATTCATAATCATCCGGTTAGGATCGATCTCAACCAGCCTATTATGTATACGATACAGCATGCCAACCATTAAGCAACTTATTAGAAACACACGACAGCCAATAAGAAATGTCACGAAATCCCCCGCTCTTCGGGGATGTCCTCAGCGCCGAGGAACATGTACTAGGGTGTATGTGCGACACGTTTAGATCATGAGCTAGGACTGGGACACAAAAAAAGACAAACTGTATGTTTCCAGTATCAGTGATCAATCAAGACCAGTGAATAGGATAGAAATAGAATATGAATAGGATAGGATACAATGGAAGAATTCCACCCACTATCTACAAATCAAAAAGATCCATTATCTCCCTGTGTATTCAATTTATGGTTTCCATTGGTGCAAATCCAATCACCTGAATTTAAGATGAGAAGCAATTCCCCTTTGGTAAGAAATGGTTATCCATTAAGCGGGGGAAATATATAAGCAGAAAAATAATGTTCCCACTCTTGCAAAAACGGACTAACAGGGTCAGCTACCTAGCTAACTTTCATAATTAAATACCGTTACTGTATGGGTTAGATCTCATTGTGAAAGACCTATTACTCAATAATATAATTCATGGGTAGAGCCAAAGGATGTGAACTGTACAAGTTACCAATAATATTGATTAAATGCAGGAAGGGGTTCCGGTGTATAGAAAGGACCTCACCGTTTAAGAAGTAACCATAGAAACGATGGAACCACTATTTCTTTATCCATTTAAATTTTATTTTTATGTTTACAATGAAAAATATATATATATATAGTGGTCGGGGAGGTTATAGTAGCCAAAGCCATTGGAATTTTTATTTTATACATTGGAAGAATCTGTTTTGTTATTAATCGACCAGTAAAGGGGAAAATAATAACTAAAAGAACGGAAATCAATTAGTTATTCATCAAAGTTTAATTTATTCAATGACCAGAATTAGACGAGGATATGTAGCTCGTAAACGTCGAACAAAAATCCGTTTATTTGCATCAAGCTTTGGGGGGGCTCATTCAAGACTTACTCGAACTATTACTCAACAGAAAATAAGAGCTTTGGTTTCTGCTCATCGGGATAGAGATAGGCAAAAGAGGGATTTTCGTCGTTTGTGGATCACTCGGATAAATGCAGTAATTCGTGAAAATAAAGTATCCTATAGTTATAGTCGATTTATAAATGATCTGTACAAGAGTAAATTGCTTCTTAATCGTAAAATACTTGCACAAATAGCTATATTAAATAGGAATTGTCTTTATATGATTTCTAATGAGATCATAGAGGAAAAGGATTGTAAGGAATTTACCGAAAAACTTAAATGACATTCCCCGGAGAATGAACTCCGGGAAGATAGAGTATAAATTAGTATAAGAAAAAATTGATAAGATGATAAAGTCGTCAAAATGAGTTAACGCGCTCAAACAAAAAAACTTTGATTCTTCCCTGATTCTTTGATTCTTTTTTTTTTATTACAACACGAAAATTAAATTTAGATTTGATTGAAGAGTAAGCCTATTTATTTCTGGTTCTAAAACCAGTAGTTCTAGCGGTCGACTCGGTTCTTTCAAACTGTTTCTCGTTATTAAGAAAAGGTAACAAAGATAAAATGCGCGCTTGTTTTATAGCAATAGTAATTAATCGTTGTTGTTTCAAGGTCAATCTATTCACGCGTCTAGATAAAATTTTTCCTTGTTCACTAATAAACCGACTAATTAAACTCATATTTCTATAATCAATTCGATCCCCCGACTGGATCGGGGGCAAACGCCTACGAGAAGATCGTTTGGATTTAAGAAAGGGTCGCTTGGATTTATCCATGGTTTGTTTGTTCCTTATCCCTGAAAATCCTATTTCTGAGTTCTAATTCTTTTTTTTTTAGATCCGACTGAAATAGAAGAAATAGAAATTAGGATTTACTTTAGTTATATTTAAATATTATATATATAATATGTCATTTTTTATGTTCCTTGTTTTTATGTTCCTTGGAAGAGTGACAAACAGACCAGCATTCGATCTATTTCTTTATCTCCCCATGAACCGTATGTTTGTAACAATAGGGACAGAATTTTTTCAATTCCAATCGACTCGGCGTATTGTGTCGATTCTTTTGGGAAATATATCTGGAAATGCCCGTTGATTCTTTATTAACCCCGTTTCGGACACAACTGGTACATTCCAAAATAACCGTTACTCGGACATCTTTACTCTTGGCCATGAACCCCCTTTGGTTTTTGATTCGCTCAACTCTTCCATTTTTTCAATCTGAAGCGAATAAGAAAGGAACAAAGAAAAAATAGAAGTTGCTAACTCTAAATCGAATTATGAAAGATTTCGTTGCAATCACTAGAGTAATAGTCAAAAAATAGTAAATAATAAGGAATACAATTATTTCAAACTATATTTCTAATTGCAGTACAGTATCTTATTTAACTATTTTTTATGATACTGTTGACCTAGGAGCACATTTCCATCCCCGTTCTCACTCTATTAGAATATAAATTTAAGCCGGGATTTTCGCTGAGATTTAGTCTTTTTTTTTTTTTTAATAGCAATTAATTAGTTAAAGCTATTTGATTTGATTGTATCTCTAATCCCCTTCCCATATCAATAACTAAAATTAAAAAAAGGGGAATGTCAACGCATCGGGGAATAAACGATTGATCTCTATTAATAAACCTGCTAAAGATCCGAACCATAGAGTACTTAGTACTGGTGCCACGGAAAGATATGTTTTTAGATCTCGCATTGAAAATCCTCCTTCTTTTTGTTTTTAACGTCTCATATGGGTATAGATAAGTCTTTTATTATTTTATTATATGTTATACAATATGTTATATGACATGAGCCCCCCCCAAAAAAGAAGAAATGACAATAAAAATTATGTATATCAATGGAAGAAATAACACTATGGAAAAGAAGACAGGGATTCTCTACAATGAAACTGTAGACCAATTGAAAGGGATGTAGCGCAGCTTGGTAGCGCGTTTGTTTTGGGTACAAAATGTCACGGGTTCAAATCCTGTCATCCCTACCTATACTTTTACTTTAGTTCTCCTATGAGCAGTAAGGAGGAATAAATTGAGATCAATTAAATTGGACATACATAATCTTTCTTTCATTTTTAGTTTAGAAACGCTATATTATATATATACATGCAAGGTGTATTGGGGTTCAAAAAAATTCTGATAAGAAAGCGCTCTTAGTTCAGTTCGGTAGAACGCGGGTCTCCAAAACCCGATGTCGTAGGTTCAAATCCTACAGAGCGTGCGTGATTCCGTTCTTGTTAGGTCAAATTCCACTGAAATAAGGTCGCTAACTTCAACAGCAATCAGAATTTGAC